AATATAAAAAATATTACATAATGTAACTAATAAATAATATGATTGATTGATATAGTACCTCTAATATAATTAAATATAAATAAACATAAAGAACATAAATAAGATAACCCTTTTAAAATATAATATATTATGTGATATAATATGGAATAAATAATATATATATATATATAATTTAACAAATTTTAAAATAAGAATTAAAATATGAAATATTAAAAATAATATAATATTAATGTGTTTTTTACATTATAACACGAATAATATAAAAAATAATATAAAAAATGGAATCGAATACCATATTAAATGCTCCTTTAATTAATATATCCCTTTTTTTTTTTCTAATAGAAATGGAATAGAATAAGACATAAATTTTTTTCTGTTTTTCGGTTATGAATACGGAATGGCTATGAATGCTATGCAATTTGTCCCACCCGCTCTAGAGATAATAACTACAGCCCAGTTTACTCTTCGTTTTCTAATCTTACATTAACTCGAACTATCTTTTCATAATCTCATTCAGTTAGTTTTGATTGAAACTTGTTGTCCATTTATATATATGATTTAACATGCCAACTATTAAACAACTTATTAGAAACGCAAGACAGCCAGTCAGAAATGTCTCGAAATCCCCCGCTCTTCGGGGATGTCCTCAGCGCCGAGGAATATGTACTAGGGTGTATGTGTGACTCGTTCAGATTATATTATAATATGGATGGAACAAAAAAGCAAATGAAAGGAAAGAATTTTTCCAGTATTAATGATCATTACCAGTGAATAAGATAAAATGGAAGAACTCCAGTCACTATCTAAAATGAAAAAGATCTATTCATATGAAATTTATGGTTTCCATTGGTGTAAATCCGATTGATTTAAGATGAGAAAAAATTTCCCATTGGTAGCGAACGTTATCCATTAAGCGGGTAATCTTATTTTTAGGGCAAAACAAAAAAATTATGCTCCCATTCTTGCAAGAACGGACTAACAGGGCCAGCTATCTAGCTAACCTTCAAAATTCAATACCGTTACTGTATAAGTGGATCTCATTGTAAAAGACCTATTACTGGATAATTCATGGGTAGAGCCAAAAAGTTTGAACTGTACAAGTTATCAATAACATTCAGTAAATGAAGTAAAGGGCTCCGGTGTATAGAGAGGACCTCACCGTTTAAGAAATAACCATAGAAACGAAGGAACCCACTATTTCTTTATTCATCTATATTTAAGTTGAATTTACATTTCTTTTTTATTTGTTTGATACACCAATACAATTTCTTATTTTTTTGTCTTGTTTCAAGGCAAAATAAATGTCTAAAAAAAAGAAAAAATCGTGGTCGGGAAGGTTATAGTAGCAAAAGCCATTGGAATTTTTATTTTATACATTGGAAAATTACGTTTTGTTATTAATAGATCGATCAGGAAGGGAAAAAAGAATAACTCAAAGAAAGAAAATCAATTAGTTATTCATCAAAGTTTCATTTATTCAATGACTAGGGTTAGACGAGGATATATAGCTCGGAAACGTAGAAAAAAAAGTTGTTTATCCCGTCAAGGGGCTCATTCAAAACTTACTCGAACTATTGCTCAACAGAAAAGAAGGGCTTTGGTTTCGGCTCAACGGGATAGAGATAGGAAAAAGAGAGATTTTCGTCGTTTGTGGATCACTCGGATAAACGCAGTAATTCGCAAAAAAGGGCTATACTCTAGTTCTAGTTATAGTAAATTTATAAATGATCTGCGCAAGAGACAATCGCTTCTTAATCGTAAAATACTTGCGCAAATAGCTATATTAAATAGGAATTGTCTTTATATGATTTGATTTCCAATGAGGTCATAAAAAAAGAAGATTGGAAAGAATCCATCCCCCAAAATTGTTTTAATCAAGTTCCCCGGAGAATAAACTCCGGGAGGGTAGAGTAGAAATTAGTCTGATAAAATACAATCCATAAAAAAAATCAAAAAACCTATTCAAAAAAAAATTCCCCGATTTTTTATTATCCTACGACACAGCAATCAAATCTAGATTCTCATATTTTTTAAAACAAACCAGCAACCCATTTTTGAGTTAAGATTAGAATTTGTTTTTGATTCAATTATCAATTGTATAAAGACCTATTTTTTTTTCTAAAAAAACCTATTTTTTATTTTCGGTTCTAAAATTATCAGTTCTAGTAGTCGACTTGATTCTTTCAAATTTTTTATTTTTGTTTCTAAATTTATCAGTTCTAGTAGTCGGCTTGGTTCTTTCAAATTTTTTATTTTTTTTTCTAAATTTATCAGTTCTAGTAGTCGGCTTGATTCTTTCAAATTTTTTGCGATTATTAATAAAAGGTAACAAAGATAAGATACGAGCTTTTTTTATAGCAAGAGTAATTAATCGTTGTTGTTTCAAGGTCAATCTAGTTACTCGCCTAGATAATATTTTTCCCCGTTCACTAATAAATTCACTAAGTAAATTCGTGTTTCTATAATCAATTCGATCCCCTGGTTTGATCGGGGACAAACGTCTACGAAAAGGTCGCTTGCGTTTAATAAGGAGTCGCTTAGATTTATTCATAGTTTGTTTAGTTTATTCCTTAATATAAAATATAATATACCGAAAATCCTATTTCGGTTGGACATAAAAAAAAATTCGAATTAAGAAATAGGATTTGGTTTGTTTATTTCTATTTTATATATTTATTTCTATATATATATTTTTATTTATAAAATTAAAATAAATATATAAAATAGAAATTTGATATTTCTATAATATTTATATAAATATTTAATTTATTTATATAAAATAGAACGAAAATAGTTTTGTCCCCTTCCTTGAAAGAATGATAGGCAGACGTTCGGTTCGATCTATTTCTTTATCTCTCCATGAATTGTATGTCTGTAACAATAGGGACAGAATTTTCGCAATTCCAACCGACTAGGCGTATTGTGTCGATTCTTTTGAGTAATATATCTGGAAATGCCCCTTGATTCCTTATTAACACTCTTTCGAACACAACCGGTACATTCCAAAATAACTTTTACTCGGGCATCTTTACCCTCAGCCATCAACCTAACCTCCTTTGGATTTTTGATTCAAGCCACCTTTCTATTATTATTTTCGTCCCGAAGTGAAGAAGAAAGGAAAATCAAAAAATAGAAGTTTCTAACTCGAAATACAAATACAATTAGAAAGATTTCGTTGCAATCACAATCAATAGAGTAATTATAGTAAATAAATTTAAGAAATACTCCGTAATCAAAAGGTTTCTAACTATATTTCTAATCACAATATCTCATTTTAATAGCCTGTATGATACCTATTACCCTAGATTCACATTTTCGTTTCCACTCTCCCCCTTTTTTTAGAGATTTTCATTCGAACCGGATCCCAAGTTTTTATGAGGTTGAATCTACTTTTCGTCTTTCTCCCCTCGAATATTTTTATATTATTAAAATAAGGGGGGATTAATCACAGATAGTTGATTCTATCTCACCCCCTTACCACGTCAAAAACTAGAATTAAAAAAAGGGGAATGTCAGCGCATCTGGGAAAAAACGATTGATTTCTATTAATAGACCGGCTAAAGCCCCAAACCATAGAGTACTTAGGACCGGTGCCGCGGAAAGATATGTTTTTAGATCCCGCATTGAAAATCCTCCTTCGTTTTTTTTCTTTAATGTAATATATAAAAGAAAGGCAATACATATCTAATCTACGATCAGATGCATAGATAGTTTAAAGTTAAAAAAGACTACTTTTGTTTGTACACAAAATCCCTAAGCTAAGTCAAATTAAAATAAATGTACAACGATCCGGTAGATAAAATATTTTTTTTTCAGAAAATAGAGTAGCATGCCCCTTCCTGCTGAGCATTCCCGAAAAGTATTTTTTAATTTACGACGGGTTTTTCATATATATCAAAATATTTTTATTATACCTTATATGATATGAGACCAAAAAGAGGAAATGGCAAGATAAATTATGTATATAGGAAATAGCGATGTGGAAAACAAGACAAGGATTCTTTACAATTACACTATAAAAACCAATTGAATTGAAAGGGATGTAGCGCAGCTTGGTAGCGCGTTTGTTTTGGGTACAAAATGTCACGGGTTCAAATCCCGTCATCCCTACCTAATTACTTTTCCTCTGAGAAGTAAGGAGGAATTTCATTTTAATTAAAATCGATTAAAAACAGAATTTCTCATTTTTTTTTATCATACTCTATATGAAGTATATGCATGCAGGATGCAGATGTAGTTTTTTGTTACAAAAAGGTTTCTTTACAGTCTTATCTATTATGATAAGAAAGCGCTCTTAGTTCAGTTCGGTAGAACGTGGGTCTCCAAAACCCGATGTCGTAGGTTCAAATCCTACAGAGCGCGATTCCATTCTTGTTAGGTCGAATCGAATTAATTATCGAATTAGACTGAAATAACTGAGCAGTAATCTAGATTTGACCTCCTACTTTCTCTAATCTACAGGAGGTCAATTAAAAAAATATTTGTTAATTAATCTAATTAATCAAAAGCCCAACTGATCACCACGTCTGTATTGTAAATATGCGGTTACGAATAATCCAGCCAAAGTAATAGGAATTAGACCTAAGACAATTCCAAATAGAAAAACTTCAATCATTTCAATTCCTTTGAAAAAAAAAAAAGAAAAAGGTAATATCTATCTCTAAATATTAATCTGAATTGCCCATGAATCTCAATAACCAAAAATTATCAATTGACGCGATAAAGAGCTAAAAAATATATGGAATGCCACATAAAGATTTCTTGAGTTGTTCATTCGATTAACTTCAAATAAGTCCTATCTTACTCAGAACTATAAATAAAACGGAAGTTATAATTAAAGTCAATAGTAAAAAACGCAAAAAATTAATTATCCTAGTTATAGTAGGTATATTAAGCATGAAGGAACTAAATTAAATATGTTCTTTTTTTTTTTTAATTAAACTAAACTAAATTTGTGTATATCAAGGTACTTGCCTAAGTTTCCATTTTGAAAGATCGGGGGGAGAATAAGTAAAAATATGAATTCTAAGGAAGGAGTTCAATTGAAAGTTTTTGATTTATCAATTATTAACTATTAGATTATAGATTTCACTAACAAAGATAAAGTAAGAGCGGTAGAAAAAAAACGAAAAAATGGAAGCAAAAGGGGGAAGAAAAGATAATAAGAAATGGCATCGAAGTATTTATTTTAGAATATATATATTTTTCGAATAAGTCAATAAACTCAAATTTATATTGTGATTGTGTTGTGAATCTTTTATTGAATCTTTCTAATTTATCTAACTGATTGGAATTTCAGATAAAACTTGTACCTAGTTGTATTACACAATACAACTTGTATATTTTGTAGATATATATTATTGTTATTATAGAATTATATTTCGAATTATTTTATATAATATTTTTATATTATTTAATTTTTGAATATTAGTTTTTTATTTTTTTCCATGGGGAGAGATGGCTGAGTGGACGAAAGCGTCGGATTGCTAATCCGTTGTACGATTCATTCGTACCGAGGGTTCGAATCCCTCTCTTTCCGTTTCCATTAATGACTTAATAGTTGATTTATCTTTCGAATTTTTTCAATCTTTTTGATTTTTTCAAAAAAATTACAAATTATATATAATTACAAATATCAAATAGAATTTTTTTCTATTTTTTTTTTTTCATCTATTTTTATTTCTAATTTTATAAAATGAAAAATCAAGTAAAGAAACCCCCCTTTATTCTTCGCGTCCAGGATTGCGTCCTGGATCATTAGATAGAAATCCGAAAATGAAGAGAGAAACAAAGAATATCACTACTGTGTAAACAAAGAGTTTGAGAGTAAGCATTACACAATCTCCAAGATTATTATTATTTTTTTTTTGAAAAAAGAGAATAGAGAATCTATTTTTATACCGCATATCCTATTTTGATACCGAAAACCAAAGAAGGAAGGTAGTTTTTATAAATCGAAAAGAATTTTTTTTATACCCACCTGTGGAGGATCACAATAAGGTTTTTCATTCACGGAAAATCAAAATAGTTAGAATGGTAAAAGGAGGCGATCCGAATCGCGGTTATCCAAGAATTCTCATGTTTGAATCAAGAGTTCATACTGTAAGATTTGTCTGATCTTATCAATTATTAGTATTCGCATCATTTTTCTCGAAAAAATCATTCATTTTTCTAGGACAAGATGAAAGATTTCATCGAAAGCTTACAGCAGCTTGCCAAACAAAGGCTAAGAGAAAAAAGAGTACAGGTATGACTGGCATAAAATCTACGATTGGACTCAAAAAATCGTAGGCTTCAGGTAATTTTACTAAGAAAAAACTACTCGAATAAAGGGCAGAATTAAGACAGATCAAACTTAAGATATTAAGCATAACAGACATTTTGTTTTTAAGATAATTGTATTTTGATTGAGTTCTTCATAGAAGGAAAAAATGAAGAAAATAAAAAAAGAAAGATCAAAAATCCTTCTTTTTTTTTTGAACTTACTCACTCAACCAAAAAACTTTCCATTCTCTTTTGAGAATAGAAAAAATTCTACTTTACATACAATATCTTAATGTAATTATATGTAATGATCAATAAATTCAGGATAATTCTATATCTACATGCGTCAAAATACTAACAATAGAATCTAATTTTTTCTTTAGCTATTTTGGCTGGAATTGACGAACAATCAATAACAACATTAGTCTTTATTAGTGTCGAATAGAAATCAAAGTGGGGCGTGGCCAAGTGGTAAGGCGTCGGGTTTTGGTCCCGCTATTCGAAGGTTCGAATCCTTCCGTCCCAGAGTAAGGGCATGTGTAATTCTAGTAAATAATTCAAATTGTATTTTTACGTTTCTAAAGTGTAATATTGGATAGAATTTGATTCTTTCCGCTAATTATTCTAACCAAAATGAATCTTATCTTTTTTTAAATTTCACAAATTCACAAAAAGGGATGATAAGTGTTCAAATGCCGCGCAGATACAACTGAATCTGTTGGGGATTTAGGCAAGATGGGTTTATAAATTACACGAATTTGAATTCCAAAAAAAGGGGGTGTCATATACCCGGCCCTCATATTCATATAGAATAGAAGGAAGTTTGTTATTTTTTTATTCATTCCGGGAAAAGAAATTGTATTTTTCCAATCGATTTTTTCATTTTTATTGTTTTTATTGGATGTAAAACAAATTGGAATTTTTTTTCATTATTGAAATTGAAAAAAAAAAAATGAAAAATAACTTAATATATATTCTAAATCTTATGTGCCGACTGTCCTAACTGAACTAATGACTATTCATGATTCTATAACTTAATCAACCGCATAGCGGTTCCAAATTCGAGGAATGTTATGGTAAAACTTCGTTTGAAACGATGTGGTAGAAAGCAACGTGCGACTTGAAGGACATGATCTGTTGTGGATTCTTATATCCACCATTCTATAATCTAATTAAGGGATGCTCTTGACTCGACATCCTTTGTTCTCCTCCACTCGAACCCGCATTTTTTGTTGGGGTGTGATGGAAATAGTACATGATGGAGCTCGAGTAGAAAGTATTGATTCATTTCTTAAGGGGAAAGGGTCTAGGGTTAATGTTAATCAATAAGTTGGAACAACTTCGTAAGTATATCTTTGACAGAGATACCGAAAGGACCCCAATCAGGCAAGTTTCAAATCTTAAAGGAAATTTTGTTGGGATTGATAAAACCTTTTCGATAAAAATTATATATATCGTGTGGGAATCCGCCGTTCATATGATTCTTTGATAGAAAGAAATAACAAAAAGGTATGTTGCTATCATTTTTGAAAGGATTAAAAATCAACGAAGTAAGGTCTAAACCTAATGATTCAAAACAAAGATAAAAGATTCCGGAACAAGGAAACATCCTTTTATTTTCTATTTTCATATTGGATTGTCGCACCAATTAACAATTGGATTTGAATCAGAATGCAGAATTCAAATCGATTCTAAATGAGACAAAAAAGGGTATTCGAGACTGCTCAATAAATGAAATGCCAAAGGATTTTTTTTTTTGGCTATTTGTAAAGTTATTTAACTTGAGTTATGAGTATACAAATGATTTTCTTTTTTTAGGAAAGAAAAAGGACTTAATTCTTCATTTAATTCATTTGATGATTTTATGGACTTTTTTGATTTGCCATTCTAATACATAACTTCGAATCATTTTTCTCGAGCCGTACGAGGAGAAAACTTCCTATACGTTTCCAAGGGGGGTTGCCGTTGATCTAATCTATCCCAATGAGCCGTCTATCGAATCGTTGCAATTGATGTTCGGTCCAGAAGAGAGGGAAGAGATCTGCGAAAAGTGGGTTTTTATGATCCAATAAGGAATCAAACTTATTTAAACGTTCCTGCTATTCTATATTTTCTTGAAAAAGGCGCTCAACCTACGGAAACCGTTTATGATATTTTAAAGAGGGCAGAGGTTTTTAAAGAATTTTGACTTACTTAAAGGAAGTTCAATTAATGAAATAAAAAAAAAAAAAAGAGAGAATGAGGTTCTAGCTTGGTATAACTTTTTTTATTCTTCCTTTTCTATTCATCTATTTATGTAGATTTTTTATGTAGTGCCAATCCAACACAAGTTTTTTTTGTTATACTTAACTTATATTTTTCTCTTTATATTTCAATTTCATAATTTCTATACTATTTCTATTTATTATTAATTATTATTATTAAATTATGAAATGAAATTTTGTTTCTTTTTACACTGTAATTGTAGTAATTGTATTTTTTATATTGACAAGAGTGTATTGAACAAATATAATTAATTCAATCGTGAAGTAAAAATCAATAAAAAGTGGTATGTCTTCTGCCCAATACATAGGTTTTTTTTTTACTTTATTCAAGGATTTGTTGAATTTGTTGCGATACAAAATTTGTATTCAAAAAAAAAGGGATAATATTTTGTCTAGAAATGCTTTTTATTTTATCTAAAAATTTCTTGTATTGTCATCTGATCTCTTTGTTTTTATGTTCAGAATCAATTAGAAAACTTTGTTTGTTGGATTTATTGCTAATTCAAGATTTTGATTACAGATTACAATCAAAGTTTTTTATTTGAATTTTATTTTGATCCCGATTGTATCTACATAACATATCTATTTTGGGGGTTGCTAACTCAACGGTAGAGTACTCGGCTTTTAAGTGCGGCTAGGATCTTTTACATATTTGGATGAAGCAAGGAATTCGTCTACATCATCGGTAGAGTTTATCAGACCACGACTGATCCTGAAAGGAAATGAATGGAAAAAAGAGCATGTCGTATCAATCGAGAATTCGGAGAATATTTCATTCGTACCAAATCGGTACCAAACATTTTTTGAATTGAACGAAATGAATTCGGAAGTTTGGTCGATTGAATAAATGGATCGAGCCCTCTGGTTCAAATTCTAGGGAAAGAAAGAGCAACGAGCTTATCTTCGTAATTTGAATGATTACCCGATCTAATTAAACGTTAAAAAAAATTAGTGCCTGATGCGGGAAAGGCTTCTCCCACGAGTGAATTATTTCGTTTTTAGTGAATCCTAACTATTAGATTATCCGTTTTCTATATGGAGATGAATGTGTAGAAGAAACAGTATATTGATAAAGATACCTTTCCAAAATCAAAAGAGCGATTGGGTTGAAAAAATAAAGGATTTCTAACCATCTTGCTTTGTTATCCTATAAAAAAACGAATTAGATGGAAAAAAATAGAGAATCCGTTGATGAATTTATCTGTCTCCGAGGTACTTATTATTTCAGAATAGAATACCTTGTTTTGACTGTATCGCACTATGTATCATTTGATAATCCAAGAAACCCCCTGCTTTTTTTTAGTTTTCGGTCTAATTTTAAATGGAAGAATTCCAAAGATATATAGAACTAGATAGGTCTTGGCAACACAACTTTTTCTATCCACTTATCTTTCAGGAATATATTTATGGATTTGCATATGATCATGGTTTAAATAAATCTATTTTGTTGGAAAATGCAGGCCACAAGAAAT